TAAAAATACTATCACTTCTGCAACAAAACCACTCATACCCGGTAATGCAAGGGAAGCCATGGAAAAGCTACTGAACATCGTAAATATTTTTGGCATGGGGATAGCTACTCCACCCATTTCATCGAGATAAACGAGACGTATTCTATCATAACTCGTTCCTGCCAAGAAAAAAAGTGCAGCACCAATAAAGCCATGCGATATGATTTGTAAAATAGCTCCATTGAGTCCCGTATCAGTTATCGAAGCAATTCCTATAAGTATGAAACCCATATGAGATACGGAGGAATAGGCTATTCTTTTTTTTAAATTACGTTGGCCGGGAGATGTTGAAGCTGCATAGATTATTTGTATTGTGCCTACTATCATCAACCAAGGAGAAAATATAGAATGAGCGTGTGGTAATAATTCCATATTAATCCGAATCAATCCATACGCTCCCATTTTTAATAAAATTCCGGCTAGAAGCATACAAGTACTGTAATGCGCCTCTCCGTGGGTATCTGGTAACCATGTATGTAGGGGTAGAATCGGCAATTTGACAGCAAAAGCAATAAAAAATCCAATATAGAATATGATTTCCAAAGCCACAGGATACGACTGATTCACTAATGTTTCAAAATTTAATGTCGGTTCATTAGAACCATATAAACCGACACCCAGAACTCCCATTAAGAGAAAAATGGAACCCCCCGCCGTGTACAAAATAAATTTGGTGGCTGAGTAGAGACGTTTCTTTCCTCCCCACATGGATAGAAGTAGATAAACTGGAATTAATTCTAATTCCCACATGATGAAAAAAAGTAAAAGGTCCCGAGAAGAAAATGATCCTATTTGACCACTGTACATTGCTAACATCAAGAAATGGAATAATCGAGAATCCCGAGTAACAGGCCAGGCCGCTAAAGTAGCTAATGTAGTGATAAATCCTGTTAATAAAACGGGTCCTATAGACAGTCCATCTATTCCTAATTTCCAACGGAAATCAAAAAAATTGATCCATTTATAGTCCTCTACTAGTTGGATTAATGGATCGTCCAATTGGAAATGATAACAGAATGCATAGGTTGTTAGAAGAAGTTCTAACATGCATATACATATAGTATACCACCTAATTACCCTATTTCCTTTATGGGGAAGAAATAAAATTAAGGAACCTGCAAATATTGGTAAAACTACAATTATTGTTAACCAAGGAAATTTGTTCGTGGTAAAGACAAGATACACTTGGACCAGAAAAACCTGTGCTCAAAAATATCTTATTTTGGGGCACAGGTTTTGGCGGTAAAAAAAAAATGGACTCAAGTAGGGGTTTATGTAATGTATTAATAAGCTATACCCATGCTGCGGGTTGTTTCATGCCATAAATAAACTCGAACACTCAAGAAATCTGTTGGGCAGGCGGATTCACATCTCTTACAACCGACACAATCCTCTGTTCTTGGAGCAGAAGCTATTTGTTTGGCTTTACATCCGTCCCAAGGTATCATTTCTAATACATCCGTAGGACAGGCTCGGACACATTGAGTACACCCGATACATGTATCATAAATCTTTACTGAATGCGACATTGTATCTATCCATTTTTTAACGCGATAAAGTTTCAATCTAGTAAATTGATAAATGAATTATATTAGTACTAGATGAATCGATGAGTTCCCGAGTTTTTTTTAATCTGTTTCTGGATTGAGAGTGCCAAAATACTTTGATTTCTTATCTTTGTGATAACATGATCGTATCTTACGTGGCAGACATGCTAATTTGAATTCATTTATGAAAATGATAAATTATATGATAATATTACTTATTCAATAAATTCGATTGATTTATACGCGTTGATTTTCTGTTACGATAAATTGATGAAACAATAGCGAGTCCAATAGCGGCTTCAGCAGCTGCAATAGCTATAACAAAAATCGAAAAAATGGCTCCTTTTAATTGACGACTATCAAAAAAATCAGAAAATGTTACAAAATTGAGATTAACCGCATTTAATAAAAGTTCAAGACACATAAGAGCCCTAACCATATTTCGACTTGTAATCAATCCATATAGACCGACAGAAAATAAATAGGCACTCAAAACAAGTACATGTTCGAGCATCATTAACCAACTCCTTATCAATCTCGATTCATTTCAATATGAACAACAATTTAACCAATTGGATTGACTAGAATATAACGGGTAATGGAATAAAGGAATATCTTGGGAATAGATCGAACTAATAAAGAATTTATATTTTATATAAAAAGTCAAATAGAAAAAAGAAAATACATGTGATAGCTCATAACAAGGTTTTTCCAGTTCTAAAGAGTTATTATTGACGAGCTACAGCAATTGCGCCAATTAACGCAACTAAAAGAATTATTGAAATGAATTCAAACGGAAGAAAAAAATCTGTTGATAAATGAATCCCAATTTGTTGACTATTACTTATCAGATCTTGCTCTATAATCTGGTTTGCTTTTGTAGTCCAAATAATCCCGTACCATGACGTATCTGG